AATATAGATGGATAGACCACAGAATATTTTTGTTTTTTTTGCCCCCTTTCCGCTCATTTTAACATGAAATTTGAAATACTCGAACGCTCCATTTTTTTGCTTCCCTTTACGAATTTCAATATCTCATTATTATGACCTAATTGCACCTTAATTCTTTTTATTCTTTTCTTTCGAACAGCCACTCTAGAATTAATAAAATGAAAATAACATATTCTATTTAATTTATCAAATTTTAGATAAGTTTATACTAATTTTTTTCGAATTTCATTTTTTTTTACTAGTGAATCGAAATGAATAGAAAGAATAATGAATTGCTAAGATCTCAATTCTAAGATTTATTTATTGAATTCTTAGGCACGTCAAATTGAGATTATGCGGGCCCGCTTAGCTCAGAGGTTAGAGCATCGCATTTGTAATGCGATGGTCATCGGTTCGATTCCGATAGCCGGCTTTTTTTCTATTTGTTCTTTTTAGATTAGATGATTAATACTTTGAAATCAAACACTGTTGAGACTATTGAATCCCCTCTTTCCAAAGCCCTACGCTCCCTTATTTAGTGGGAAATTATTACAAAATAAGGGTAGAACTAGGCAGAGCAGAACAAATAAAAGGTTACTTTATTTATGTATATCTAAATCATTTTATATAATAAAATAATTGAAAAATGTAAATTGAATAGGTTAGGTAATGTATCTCATCTCATTCTTGTACTTCAGTAGATTTTTATTAATTTCTCATTTAGTTCAGTTTAAATCTTTTTTATGTAATAAATCTCAAAAAATTTTTATAAAATATATAAAATAAAGGAGTCTTTATGTCACGTTACCGAGGGCCTCGTTTTAAAAAAATACGTCGTCTGGGCGCTTTACCGGGATTAACTAATAAAAAGCCTAGAGTTGGAAGTAATCTTCTAAACCAATCACGTTCTGAAAAACGATCTCAGTATCGTATTCGTTTAGAAGAAAAACAAAAATTGAGGTTTCATTATGGTCTTAGAGAACGACAATTACTTAACTGCGTTCGGATCGCCGGAAAGGCCAAAGGGCCAACAGGTCCAATTTTACTACAATTACTTGAAATGCGTTTGGATAACATCCTTTTTCGATTGGGTATGGCTTCGACTATCTCGGGAGCCCGCCAATTAGTTAACCATAGACATATAGTAATTAATAACCGTATAATAGATATTCCAAGTTATCGCTGCAAACCCCGAGATATTATCACGGCGAAGAATGAACAAAAATCAAACGCTTTGGTTCAAAATTATGTTGATTCATCTTTGCAGGCGGAATTGCCAAAACATTTGACTCTTTACCCATTCCAATATAAAGGATTCGTAAATCAAATAATAGATAGTAAATCGGTCGGTTTGAAAATAAATGAATTACTAGTCGTAGAATATTATTCCCGTCAGGCTTAAATCGGACTTAAAAAAAACGAACATAGGTAGTTTGACTCATATTTTTATCCAATTCATGTTCATGATAGATAAATCGATCGACAGGGGGCTTTTCATTCAATGGTATACGTTGTTATTTTATACAGTGAATTGGGTTCAGTGTGGAAAGAGAGGGATTCGAACCCTCGGTAAACAAAAGCCTACATAACAGTTCCAATGCTACGCCTTGAACCGCTCGGCCATCTTTCCTACGTAATGATTCTGAACCCAAAACGGAGTGAATAGCGGGCGAGTATTTTTAGATTATTGATGATACAATTTTGTTCTTGTAAAAACTATTAATATATATAATATAATCATATTACCATATACATATAGATTATCAATCATTTTTGGTGGGGTGTTGTTTTATCTGATAATAATATACCGGTGATTCTATTTAAACTCTAATTTTAGACTATGATTCCAAAGGATGATTTATTCGATTCTTTTTTGCCTTTTGGATCACATATAGATCATACATATCTTTTTGGGTCATAATTTCATTCAAATTTACCTAATACATTTATTTGGATTGGGATAAAATCGAATCGTATTCACATATTTCTTATTTTTGCACATGAGTATAAGGTTCATCTCTTGTTTATGAGTCCGTTTTTATGGTATTTCGTAATGTACAATTCCTTTGTTTGTGGGACCTTTCTTCTTTACTCACAAGAGACAATGAAAAAAATTACAGAGTGGATTGATAACTATGCCTAGATCGCGGATAAATGAAAATTTTATTGATAAGACCTTTTCAATTGTAGCAACTCTTTTATTACGAATAATTCCGACAACTTCAAGAGAAAGGGAAGCATTTACCTATTATAGAGATGGTGCGATTTGATTCTTTTTTTTTTATCAGCCTTACGAGAAAGACACACGCGTCGGGAAATAAAAATAGTATTGAAAAAAAATCTCCGCTTGTTGAAGGTTAAGTTTCGAAATCGAACAACCCCTTACTGTCGTGTATCTCCGATTAATGCAGCCCCAGATGCTTCAATTGTCGATTCTAGTATTGAGCGAAAGGTTACACCACCACCTACTAGGTAGGTTCTATATTATATATATTTATTACAGGTCAATCCTATTCCATACCACTAGGCGGCATAAGGGAAGAAGCACTACACCTAGGAATCAACAACATGAACACTTTGTTAGAAACTTTTCCCTTCCTTAATAACAGGATCCGGATTAACAAAACAAAAATGGTTGTGATAACAAATATCCATCTCGTTTGTACTTTTGGTACCTGTATAACCATCGAAGACTGTTGAAGTGACTAATTCCGCGAAATTTGGTAGGAGGCGTTGAGGACAAAGAAATTGTTGGGGTTACCCTTTCATTTTTATTTAGATCTAGTATAAATTCTCAATACGCTTAATGTTAAGAAAGGGTCCCCTGCAGGAAGGTTGGCTAGAAATTTATTGTAAAAACATTAGCCCCGCTCGGTTTATAATGAGAATATTTCAATCGTTTTTTTTATTCCCTGTATTATTTCTCATTATGAACATAAAGGAGGAGCCGTATGAGATAAAAATCTCACGTATGGTTCTGGAACGGATATTTATCGAATAATGAAGACCGTAACGGATGTCAGCGCAATCCGAAGGAAATTATGCGGAAGCTTTACAAAATTATTATGAAGCTATGCGACTTGAAATTGATCCCTATGATCGAAGTTATATACTCTATAATACAGGCCTTATCCACACAAGTAATGGGGAACATACAAAAGCTTTGGAATATAATTTTCGAGCACTCGAACGAAACCCATTTTTACCACAAGCTTTTAATAATATGGCCGTGATCTGTCATTACGTGCGACTATCTCCACTATAGAAAAAAAAGTAAAAAGCAAATCAGATAGTAAATACTAGAAACAAAACAAATTATAGGCTTTCTACATATGTATCGTCCAAAAAACGATTTTTATCAGCTGTAGCAAAGAAAAAAATTTCATAGAAATTGAATTATGAAGACATAGATATGCCTATATACTTTATTCTATGGATAGCGGTAAAGGATCTAATTGATAGACAAAGCGCCATAAAGATAAATTAGTACGTTTTTAGCTAATTATAAATTAAATGAATTATATATATATAATTCATTTAATATAGAATAAAAACTGCTTACTTATGTCATGCTATGAGATAATGGTTAGGAATCGACTTATGTAATAAAGTCAATCCACTAAGAAGGGTATTGAGCAGCGGCGTAGGATCTGATCCCAAAGAAAGAGAGTCAGTCTTTCTGAAGGAAAGTCTTTTTCAATAATTCTATATAAATTTATATGTGAAACCGAGATAGGTACCTTTCTTAAAATTATAAAGAGAGATGCCTCTACTTTATACTTTCTTGAGGGTGGGATAAAAGATAAAACTTATGATCAAAATAAAAAGAAAAGTTTGAAACTTATGGAACGTATTATTTTTTGGTTAACCCAATAAAAAGTGGGATCGATCTCTGAGAAATAAAATTTCATTTTAGTTATTTATAGTTCTAGAGGGTAGATAAAAATGAAAATGGGACAATTGACCGACGAGCCGTATGAGGTGAAACTCTCAAGTACGGTTCTAAGGGAAGGAATTAACTTACCTATTTCGACCGGGGAGAACAGGCCATTCGGCAGGGAGATTCTGAAATTGCGGAAGCTTGGTTCAATCAAGCCGCTGAATATTGGAAACAAGCGATAGCGCTTACTCCAGGTAATTATATTGAAGCGCAGAATTGGTTGAAGATCACGAGGCGTTTCGAATAAAAATCGAAAAAAAAAGAAAGCTTTTGATCCCTTTGACCCCATACAGTCAAAGAGGCAAAGAAAAACAGAATATAACGAATAAAATAGATCATTCTTCTGCGAAGGGCCAATCAAATTATTTGATTATATCACTTCTAATTCTAATCTAAGATCATTACATTTCGTAAAAAGAAACGCTACACAATAGTAATAGTTAAGAATTTAAAAAATAGAGTTTCCTATTTAATTAGAATTAATATTTATTTCAATAAATATTAATTCTAATTAAATATAAATAGAAGTAAAGTAATATGTTCTATGTAAAACATGAAATAGCTCCATCTAGTAGCTTCTAATTATGAATAAATTAGATTGAACAAACAAAAAAAAGTTTTTGCATCAATCCGAAAATAAGGGGTTTTCTAATATTCAAAAGGAAATGGGTCCGTTAGGCGCCATATAGCTATGTCATAATATATTCGAACACTTGCCCTGAATAAACTTCCAGATCATAATTGGTCTAGTGAATAACTAAATCAAAAATAGATAAATGTCGAAGGTAAATGAAAATAAACGAATTCGAAATATCGATCATAACTGTTGGCAAGTCTCGTTATATGTTATGTGTTGTACGGAAAGAGGAGGACTCAATGATTATTCGTTCGCCGGAACCAGAAGTTAAAATTTTGGTAGATAGGGATCCCATCAAAACTTCTTTCGAGGAATGGGCCAGACCTGGCCATTTTTCAAGAACAATAGCTAAGGGCCCAGATACTACTACTTGGATCTGGAACTTACATGCTGATGCTCACGATT